ATTAATAATATTATTAATATAATTATAATAATATTAAATTAAATAAAATTAAATAAAACTCAATTTAATATATTTAATATTTAAATAAAGTAGTAAATTGAGAAAAAAATCAAGACATAAAATAAATAAAAAAATAGATACGAAGAAATTCTCCCGCCCCCTACATATTTAATTCCCTCTCCTACAAAGAAACTTGTAATACCAACTCCATTCGTAATTCCATCAATTACTTGTCTATCAAAAAAAGAAATTAGTTCAGCTACCCCTCTTATACCCCTAGTAAAGGTTGTTGCATAAAAAATGTCGACGTAACCACGATTATATGACCAATTATATATCACATTTATTATTTTGTCCCAAAAAATTCTCTTAGGACCCATTTTAACAAACGAATTAATTAAGTCCAAATTCTGGAAAGATAAATAAACAGGCCTATATAAAAGAGACGCTATAAAGAGTCCACAAAAGGCTATACTTACTGAAAAAATAGCATTTGTTACAAATTCATACCAATCCACAGAATTGTTCGAATTTGAGTGTAAAAGATTTATTGACGGAGTTAACCATTTTGATAATATATCAAAATATATTCCTTTTTGATCAAAATCAAAAGGAATTCCTACGGATCCGACGAACAAAGTTAATAAGACCAATACAAGAAGCGGCAATAGCATAGTATTGTCCGATTCAAGTGGATACGTTTTTTTTGAAAAAAGGGGAGTGCTTTTATTATTATTTATTGCCATTGTTGATAAAACCGAATTTGGTTTTATCGCTTTCACTCCATTTTTGCCCCATATAGATATTGAAGAAAACAGGCTATTTTTTTTGCCACTGTAATTTTGAAAATGAGCATTTAAATGCCCTTCAAAAGTAAGTAAATACATTCGAAACATATAAAATGCAGTTAAACCCGCTGTGAAACAAGCTATTATCGCGAAAATCGGTGAATACAACCAACTATCATTAAGAATCTCGTCTTTGGACCAAAAACAAGCAAGAGGTGGAATACCACAAAGAGAAAGTGTACCTAATAAAAAGGAAATTTTTGTAATCGGCATATATTTTGTTAAACCGCCCATAAGAGCCATGTTCTGACTTTTCTCTGGTGAATACCCAATAATGGTTTCCATTGAATGAATAATAGATCCGGATCCTAAAAATAATAATGCTTTCGAATAGGCATGAGTGATCAAATGAAATAAAGCGGCTCGATAAGACCCCATACCTAAAGCTAACATAGTATAACCCAATTGAGACATTGTAGAATAGGCTAAACATCTCTTAATGTCTTGTTGAGCAAGAGCCAAAGTAGCCCCTAAAAGTATTGTTATTATACCTATCAAAGAAATGAAATTCATTACGTAAGGTATGGCTGTAAAAAGAGGAAGAAGTCGAGCTACAAGAAAAATTCCTGCTGCTACCATAGTAGCAGCATGGATAAGAGCTGAAATAGGAGTAGGCCCTTCCATGGCATCTGGTAACCATACATGAAGGGGGAATTGTGCCGATTTAGCAACTGCTCCGACGAATAAGAGGGAGGCACACAAAGTAAGAAGGAAAGAATTGACCTCATCATTATCAATCAAGTTATTGGTTATTTCGAACAAATCCCGGAATTCGAAACTACCTGTTATAAAATAAAAACCTAAGATTCCTAATAATAAACCAAAATCCCCTACACGATTAGTTACAAAGGCTTTTTGACAAGCACTTGCCGCAATTGGTCGTGTGAACCAAAACCCTATTAATAGGTACGAGCACATTCCAACTAATTCCCAAAAAATATAAATTTGTATCAAATTTGAACTAGTAACTAATCCCAACATGGAAGCATTGGAAAAACTTATATAAGCAAAAAATCTCAAATAACCTTGATCATGAGACATATAATTGTCACTATAAATAAGAACCATTATTCCAACAGTAGCTATTAATATTAACATAATGGAAGTAAGTGGATCAATCAAGTAGCCAAATTCTAAGGAAAAATCATTATTGATGGTCCAAGACCATACATATTGATGGAGAAAACTGCCGTTTATTTGCTGAATAGACAGATCGGCTGAAAAAATCATAATGATACTTAGTAATAAAACGCTAAAAAAAGCCCACATACGACGAAGACTTTTTGTTGCCGCCGGAACAAGGAGAAGTCCCACTCCTATTGCTATCGGAACTGGAAGTGGAATGAAGGGTATGATCCATGCATATTGATATGTATGTTCCATAAGAAAATGAAACTTTTTTATTTTTATTAATTGTAATTGTTTAATTGTTTTGTTTCCGATTCACCAGTTCTTATCCCTTTCGGAAAGAGAAAAAAGAAAAAAAAAATAAATGAAATTTATATAAAGATATGAAAGAACTCGAATAGAATTGAAAATTCTAATCATTATGATTATTTATTCTTTCACAAATATTCAAAATATTAAAATCAAGAAGTTATTAGTGGTTAAATGATAAGATTAAATTATTGGAGAAAAATTACTACTAAATTATTAAGTATTAAATAAAATATTTTAAAATATTTATGAAGATACAAAATATGAGATTTTCAACCATTCCATTATTACGAGAATTTCTATCTATAGAACAAGGAAAAAAAATTCTACCAAAAATTAAAGTATTTGATTCTGATATGAATCATAGGATCCGCCAATAATTTAACCCAATAAACAACTCAATAAAAAAAAAAAAAAAACCTTAGTTAATTTAGTCGAAATAATTAACTAGTCCGTTATGGAACTGATTGAGTTGCTTACATTCCTTCCAACTAAACAAATTCTGTTTATGGGAACCGCTACGAGATCTGTCATTTTGTTACCCACCGCTTCAGTTCGCATATTACCGAAAAAATATATTAATATTATATATTACTATTACATTACTTTTACTTAAATGTTCTTTATTCTAAAGTCACGTATCACTTAACTACTGATTCATTTGAATTTTCATTAGGTATACTTTCTTGTTTGATCAATTAGAATTAATAGAAAGGATTTTACAGTAGAGTTTTTTAACGCGGGTAAAGATTCTGAAACTTTTCAATTCTTTTTTTTTTTTTTTTTATTAAATTCAAATTTTCAATTTATGTTATTAAAATGAAAAGTGTAACATGACAAAAATCACCGGAGATACAAATTTAAACCTCCTTCTTTTCTTATTAACTTAACGACAAGCAATGTGATTTCTATAGGAGTAGATCCATCAATCATCAATATAGATCCGAATGAAGATATGAAGTATATAAAGTAGTAACTAAGAAAATAAGAAAAAGTATTATTTTTTATTTACTTCGGATATTGTCTGTAAGGATATTGTATGTAATAATAATGAAAAAAAAAAGATCGATTTTGAACAATAACAATAGATGTCTTTCACATTTAACTATAAGAATGAGTAAACTCTTCATTTTTGAATGGCGGTTCCGAAGAAACGTACTTCTATATCAAAAAAGCGTATTCGTAAAAATATTTGGAAAATAAAAGGGTATTGGGCAGCGGTAAAAGCGTTTTCTTTAGCAAAATCTATTTATACCGGGAATTCAAAAAGTTTTTTTTGTGAAACAAACAAATAATAAAGTCTTGGAATAATCTGAATTGATAATTGATATGAATTAATCAATTGGCTAATAGAATTTTGTAAGAGGAATGACCCTCATTAACTAATATTTTAATATTTTGAACCGATCAATATGAAATTTTATTTCATATTGTGATATGTAGAATAAAAACTTTTCTGTCTACTGAAAAGTTACTATAAAAAAAAAAATGAAACTCAAGATACAAAGTTTTCTCTCTCTTTTTCTCTTTTTAATAGGTATAGGTTTTTGCGGGATGGGGATTATAATCTTCCCCATCGATTTTACTTTTTAAAAAGAAAAAAAGTATTCTTTTTCTTTAAGGAAGATTTATTGTATTATGTATCTTGAATATCTTGAATATAGATCCTATGTTTGAACTACAGGATCGATCAAGATAAATATCTATAAATCACGATATCTAGATGAATATATTGATAATTCTATTTTTCTTTCCAAATAGATTTTGGAAATCGAGGAAAATAAAAATTCTGATAGAAATTGTGATCCATAAAAAATAAAAAATCCCTTTTTCATTTTCATTGACAAAAAAAATTCTCAAAAATAGGAGTGGGGTAAAAAAGGAAATTTTTGAGTTCTCTGCCAGGACTAAGAACAGAACTCTCCGGTTCCAACTTTTACATTCCAGAAGAGCTTAACTTAAACTGCACGAAATCCTATTGCATTATTAAAACAAAACTACCACTATCCCACAAAGAAAAATTTTTGAACGTTCAAATAGAAATTTGAGCGAGTCTTTATTTCTTTTTCCTAAAACTAAAGGATATTGCAATGAATCGACTCCTTCAATCTCGACGATTGAATATGGATGAGCTATTATGATTTCGAGCACGCCGCTATGGTGAAATCGGTAGACACGCTGCTCTTAGGAAGCAGTGCTAGAGCATCTCGGTTCGAGTCCGAGTGGCGGCATCTTCGAAAAGAAATAGAATAAATCCTATAATGAATTCAATCCCAGATTTACATTCCATTGTTGAAAGACCCCCTTTTCGTTTAGGATTTTTATGATATTTTTGATTTTAGAACATATATTAACTCACATCTCTTTTTCGATTGTTTCAATTGTAATTACGATTTATTTGATAACCTCATTAGTCCACGAAATTGTAGGACTATATGATTCGGCAAAAAAAGGACTTATAGCTACTTTTTTCTGTATAACAGGATTTTTAGTTATTCGTTGGATTTATTCTGGACATTTCCCCTTAAGTAATTTATATGAATCATTAATGTTCCTTTCATGGAGTTTTTCCATTATTAATATGGTGCCCATGGTGCCCTATTTTACGAACCATAAAAATAATTTAAGTGCAATAACCGTCCCAAGTGCTATTTTTACCCAAGGCTTTGCTACTTCAGGTCTTTTAACTGAAATGCATCAATCCACAAAATTAGTACCTGCTCTCCAATCCCAGTGGTTAATGATGCACGTAAGTATGATGATATTGAGCTATGCAGCTCTTCTATGTGGATCATTATTATCAATAGCTCTTCTAGTAATTACATTTCGAAAAAACGGAGAGATTTTTTGTAAACGTAAAAGCAATCATTTTTTAATTGGGTCGGTTTCCCTTGGCGAGATCCAAGACGTGAATGAAATAAACAATGTTTTACAGAACACTTTTTTTATTTCGTTTAGAAATTATCATAAGTATCAATTGATTCAGCAATTGGATTGTTGGAGTTGTCGTGTTATTAGCCTAGGATTTATCTTTTTAACCGTTGGTATTCTTTCAGGAGCAGTATGGGCTAATGAGGCATGGGGATCATATTGGAATTGGGACCCCAAGGAAACTTGGGCATTTATTACTTGGACTATATTTGCGATTTATTTACATACTCGAACAACTCAAAAATTGCAAGGCGCAAATTCTGCAATTGTGGCTTCTATGGGATTTCTTATAATTTGGATCTGCTATTTTGGGGTAAATCTATTAGGAATAGGGCTACATAGTTATGGTTCGTTCACACTAACTTCTAATTGAATAATTGAAGAAAAGACCTTACGAATACACAGGAAAAGCATATATAAATAGAACGAGAGTTTGTAAGAGTTTTTGAGAACCATAAACATAAAGTAGTTATTCAATATGGTTCTCAAAAACTCCAAACGTATTTAATTCAAATTTCATATAATATAAAATTATATATTAATAATTATATTAATTATTATATTATAATTAGAATTATAAAAAGAAAATTTATGAAAATAAAAAGACAATTTTTTTTGTATCTATTAATTTTATTTGTATTTTTATTATATCTTAATTTATTATTATCTTAATCTTATTTAGTGATGAAATGAGGAAAACTGTCTAGATTATAAAAATAATTAGATAAAATATTTTCGACCTTGTCAACTGATAGTGAAAAAACGAAATCTGGATAAATACCAATACCTATTATAGGTAGAAAGATACAGATCGAAATAAAGAGTTCTCGTGGTCCAGAATCACAAAAATGAGAGTTTGAAACATTAAATTGCTTGTATCCATAGAAAATCTGGCGTAACATAGATAATAAATAAATAGGGGTTAATATCATTCCAATTGACGTTACAAATGTAATTAGTATTTTAGGGATTAAAAAAAATTTTTGGCTAGTAATTATGCCAAAAAATACTACCAATTCTGCAACAAAACCGCTCATTCCCGGCAATGCAAGGGAAGCCATTGAGAAACTACTGAAGAGTGTAAAAATTTTTGGCATTGGGATAGCTATTCCTCCCATGTCGTCGAGATAAACAAGACGTATTCTGTCGTAACTCGTTCCCGCCAAGAAAAAAAGTGCAGCACCAATAAATCCATGAGAAATCATTTGTAAAATGGCCCCATTGAGTCCTGTATCAGTTAAGGAACTAATTCCTAGAATTGTGAAACCCATATGAGATACGGAAGAATAAGCAATTCGCTTTTTTAAGTTGCGTTGACCGAGAGATGTTGAAGCTGCATAGATTATTTGAATTGTGCCTACTATGATCAACCAAGGAGAAAATATAGAATGAGCGTGGGGTAATAATTCCATATTGATCCGAATCAGTCCGTACGCTCCCATTTTTAATAAGATTCCGGCTAAAAGCATACACGTACTATAATGTGCTTCTCCATGGGTATCCGGTAACCATGTATGTAGGGGTATAATCGGCAGTTTGACAGCATAAGCAATAAAAAATCCAAAATAAAATAAAATTTCCAATGCTACAGGATACGACTGATTAGCTGATGTTTCAAAATTTAATGTTGGTTCATTGGAACCATATAAACCCATACCTAGAACTCCCATTAAGAGAAAAATTGAACCCCCCGCAGTGTACAAAATAAACTTTGTAGCTGAGTACAAACGTTTCTTCCCTCCCCACATGGATAGAAGTAGGTAAACAGGAATTAATTCTAACTCCCACATGATGAAAAAAAGTAAAAGATCCCGAGAAGAAAATGATCCTATTTGACCGCTGTACATTGCTAACATCAGGAAATGGAACAATCGCGAATCGCGAGTAACTGGCCAAGCCGCCAAAGTGGCTAAAGTAGTAATGAATCCCGTTAGCAAAATGGGTCCTATGGAAAGTCCGTCGATTCCGAGTCTCCAGTGAAAATCAAAAATATTTATCCATTTATAATCCTGTTCCATTTGGATTAGTGGATCGTCCAATTGAAAGTGATAACAAAATGTGTAGGTGGTGAGAAGGAGTTCTAATAAACAAATACAGATAGTATACCATCTAATTACCTTATTTCCCCTATGAGGGAAAAAGAAAATTGAAGAACCCGCGAATATCGGCAAAACAACAATTAATGTTAAACAGGGAAAAGAATTCGTGGTAAAAACAAGATACACTTTGACCAGAAAAACCCGTACTCGTAAATATATCATTATATATAAAATTATAGTAATAGTACGGGTTTTTGTCGGTAAAGAGAAATCAAATGGATGCAGGTGGAGTTTTTTTTTGCAACGTATCAATAAGCTAGACCCATGCTACGAGTTGTCTCATGCCATAAATAAACCCGCACACTCAAAAAATCTGTTGGACAGGCGGATTCACACCTTTTACAACCTACACAGTCCTCTGTTCTTGGAGCAGAAGCAATTTGCTTAGCTTTACATCCGTCCCAAGGTATCATTTCTAATACATCTGTGGGGCAGGCTCGTACACATTGAGTACACCCTATACATGTATCATAAATCTTTACTGAATGTGACATTGGATCTATAAATTTTTTTGAACGTCATAAAATTTCGATCTAGTAAATTAGTAAATGAATCGTATATTTAGACACCAGATGAATCAATGATTTATCAGAATTGAGTATTACGTTGTTCTCAATCTACTTCTGGATTTGCTCATGCGAGAGGGCCAGGGTACTTTGATTTCTTACATTTTAGGAAATATTATCATATGTTTCTGCCGCGCGTGTCAATTTGCATCGGTGAATATTCTAATTCTTTTCTTTATTTATATTTATATGCATATGATTACCACTATTTATTCAAAAAATTCGCTTGATTGATACGAGTTGATTTTCTGTTACGATAAATTGATGAAACAATAGCTAATCCAATAGCCGCTTCGGCGGCTGCAATAGCTATAACAAAAATCGAGAAAATGTCTCCTTTTAATTGGCGACTATCAAATAAATCAGAAAATGTTATGAAATTCATATTAACCGCATTCAGCATAAGCTCAAGACACATAAGTGCTCTAACCATATTTCGACTTGTAATCAATCCATAGATACCGATAGATAATAAATAGGCACTCAAAACCAATACATGCTCGAGCATCATTGAACTACCCCTCATTAATTCAATCTAGATTCATTTCAATATGAACAATAAGTCAACCGATTCGATTGACTAGAATATAACAAGAACAAGTGCGTAATGTAATAAAGAAAGGTAAGGGTAATAGATCGAACTAAAACATTAACCTTTTTTACACGAACACTTTTCAAATGGGAAAATAAAAATAGATGAGATAAGACAGAACAAAAGAAGTCCTTTTTTGTTTCTAAGTATTTATTACTGACGAGCCATAGCAATTGCACCTATCAAGGCAACTAAAAGAATTATAGAAATAAGTTCAAATGGAAGAAAAAATTCTGTTGATAAATGAATCCCAAGTTGTTGACCCCTATTTATCAAATCTTGCTCTATAATTTGGTTTGATCTTGCGGTCCAAATAATCCCGTACCAGGACGTATCTGAGATAGTAGTAATTAGTGAAACAAAAATACTTGTACAAACCAGTGAAGTGACTCCATCTCCAACGGTCCAAAGACGGAAATCTTTGTAATATTCTGAACCATTCATGAACATCACAGCAAATACAATTAGGACATTTATGGCTCCTACGTAAATAAGGAGTTGTGCAGCAGCTACAAAATGCGAATTCGATGGAATATGGAATAAGGATATACAAACAAGAACCAATCCCAACGAAAAGGCAGAATAAATTGGATTGGTAAATAATACTACTCCTAGCCCGCCGACTATAAGACCCAACCCCAAAAATACTAAAAGAAAATCATGTATTGGTGCAGGTAAATCCATTATATTATATGTAAAATAAGAGATAAATTTCATTTTAATTTTTAATTAAGTCGAAATGTTTCATGACCTTATTGACCAGACCTGGAAAGAAGATGTTACCCTAATTTGTTAATATGTTCCTAATTGAATTAAATTCAATCCTAATGGGGTGTTGGTTAATGTAGATACACAATATTATATTAAATTAAGAATTGAATATTAAGAATTTAATTGCATCTTGTTTCTCTATACGAAAAAAGAGCCGTTCAAAATTCAATTTATCGATTCTTTTATTACTATTAATTCTATATATTACTATTATTATTTATATTTTATATATTTTCTATAATAATATATTTATAATAATATATTTAATACATTTATTGATTTCAAAATCATCATAGATATATGAATATATTTTCAATACAAAGCAAGCTGCGATTCTCACAACCTATAGTTAGTAGTTAGGATTCTTAATTATTGACTAAGCAAAATGAAAGAAGCTTCGTTCCTTTCAATCAAAAATGAATCTTAGTAATTGGTAATTGTTATTGAATCAAGGGGTTTACCCGCGGTTTTTTTTATTGGGGTCAAATTCAGAATTGTTCGAATTGTATAATCTCCAATTACTGACATTGGTAACCGACCCAAAGCAATTTGATTATAATTCAATTCGTGACGATCATAAGTAGAAAGTTCATATTCTTCAGTCATTGATAAACAGTTTGTTGGACAATACTCGACACAGTTACCACAAAATATACAGATTCCAAAATCAATACTGTAATTAAGCAATCGTTTCTTTCGAATATCAGTTTCCAATTTCCAATCAACAACGGGTAAATCAATAGGGCATACACGAACACAGACTTCACAAGCAATACATTTATCAAATTCAAAATGTATTCGACCACGAAAACGCTCTGATGTGATCAATTTTTCATAAGGATATTGAATAGTTACAGGTAAACGATTCGCGTGGGATAAGGTAATCATAAAACTTTGACCAATATACCTTGCGGCTCGGACTGTTTGTTGACCAAAATTCATGAACCCAGTTACCATAGGGAACATATCGTGAATATCTATGAATAATTTAACGTTTCTTTCTCTTGTTCGATAGAAATTATGAATCTATAACATCCTATGCCCTTACAGTGAAAGGAGTTGAAAAGAAGTTGTCAATAATAGATTACCTAAAGAAATAGGTAAAAGAAATTTCCACCCAAGATTCAACAGTTGGTCCATTCTCATCCTAGGTAAAGTCCATCTTGTTGTGATAGGAATGAACAAGAACAAATAAGCTTTAGCTAATGTAATAAAGATACCAATTGTCGTTCCAAAGACTCCGCACGCTTCATTAATTCTGAAAAGCTCAGGAATGAATATGTCCGGAATAGCGAGATTCCAACCGCCCAAATAAAGAACTGTTACAAATAATGAAGAAACTAGTAGGTTTAAATAGGAAGCAACATAAAATAAACCAAATTTGATACCCGAATATTCGGTTTGATAACCCGCAACTAATTCTTCTTCTGCTTCTGGTAAATCAAAAGGTAATCTCTCACATTCTGCCAGGGAAGAAATTAGAAAAACCATAAACCCTATAGGTTGACGCCACAGATTCCACCCCAAAAAACCATATTTTGACTGCGCCTCAACTATATCAACTGTACTTGAACTGTTAGATAATCATAGTCGACAATAACATCACTGTCCCCGCCACTATTGCAAAACCGTACATGAGACTTCAGCTTCATACGGCTCCTCAATGGCCACAAATAAATATAAGGACTTATTTTTTAATATTATCTCGCTCTGCTTGTAGAGTAGATCGAGTAAAAATACATTGGAGAGTCCAGAATTAGACCAATGCAATTCTGTCTGCTCTAAAAAAAAAAAGTGCTTCTGAATTGATCTTAGCCTTTTTAAATTTCAATCTGTCTTTATTCAGTAATAACTTAATCTTAAAATCAAAAGACGCATAGCTCATAAATATTTCGATTTATACCTTTCGATTACGAAAAACAATGAGACATTCTATTAGCTCATGAATCATGATAAGAATTCTATACTGCATTAATATGGATAAAGAAAGAATAAAAAATGGATAAAGAAAGAATAAAAAAGTTTTTTTTTCATTGCAAATGCAGTCTGGTTCTTTCGTTCCTATTCTTCTTTCTCATACTCATAAAAAATTCATCTAAAAAAAAATATAAAGGATTACTTCGTTCCTGATAGTTATTTCTTTAATCAGTGGATAGGAGCATACTTTGGATTGGGATCGTGGAGAAGTACTGCTTAATCGTTTCTACCAACTTAAAGTCCCCATTAGGATTCCTTTTATGCAGAAATACCCTTTATGGGTAACTTACATTATTTCCATTACTAATCCTTTGCGTACCTTGGTATTCCTAACCGTCCACTAATTTTTACTCGACTCCCGGTATGGTAATACAAATAATAGTCAAAAGTAAAAACTCCATACAGGTTGATCTTTTGTACCCGCTTCAAACCATGATGACTAATCCACCAATTTTGGGGAAACAGTTTCTATTCCGTATTTTTACTTCCGCTTAACTCTTGTACTTAGGGAATGAGACTCCATTTTTTACTGCCAATTTCTAAGCTGTTTTGTTTCACTCATATAACTATCTGGTTTAGTTCATCGCCCTGAATGATGAAAAAAATGAATAGAATATATCTATTCAATACATTTACTTTTTTTTTTTAGAATCAAAATAGGTAAAAAAAGTAAATGTCCTAACGAATCGCACGTAGAGAAATTGATAACACACATAAAGTTAATGGTATTTCATAACTAATCGATTGAGCGGCAGCTCGTAGGCCACCTAAAAAAGAATATTTATTATTCGATCCATATCCTGACATAAGAAGTCCAATAGGAGCAATACTTGAAATAGCAATCCATAAAAAAACGCCTATACTGAGATCGGCGAGAACAAGGTGATATCCAAAAGGAATTACTGAATAACTTAATAAAATAGATATGACCGCTATAGATGGCCCGAGACTGAATAAACGAATATCCCCTCTAGATGGGAGAAGATCCTCTTTGAAAAGCAGTTTGGTCCCATCTGCTAGAGCTTGAAGAATTCCCAAAGGGCCGGTGTATTCTGGTCCAATACGTTGTTGTACCCCTGCAGATATTTGTCTTTCTAACCACACAATTACGAGTACTCCTATTATAATTCCCGATAAAGGAGTAAAAATAGAAACAAGCAACCATATGAATCCATAAACCTCTTTTAATGATTCCGATCTGGAAAAAGAATTGATAGCTTGTTGTATTTTTGTCGTATCAATTATCATTTCAACGATCAACTTCTCCCATAATGATATCTATACTACCTAGAATTGTCATAATATCAGCCAATTTCATTCTTTTAACTAACTGAGGAAGAATTTGCAAATTGATAAAACCCGGCGGACGAATTTTCCATCTCCAGGGAAAAACACTCTGATCCCCTATCAGAAAAATTCCCAATTCCCCCTTTGGGGCTTCTACTCTTACATAAAGTTCTTGTTTCGACAATTCAAAAGCGGGCGAAGGTTTTTTACTAATGAATCGATAATCAAAATCATTCCATTCGGAATCTCTTTCTCTATCAAAGCGCCGTACCTCTAAATTTTCATACGGCCCCCCGGGAACTCGTTCCAGAGCCTGTTGAATAATTTTTATAGATTCCATCATTTCACTGATTCGGACTAAATAACGAGCTAAAGAATCTCCTTCTTTTTGCCATTGTACTTCCCAATCAAATTCGTCGTAACACTCATAATGATCAACTTTACGAAGATCCCATTGAATTCCGGAAGCTCGTAGCATGGGTCCGGATAAGCCCCAATTTATTGCTTCCTCTCCACTAATAAAGCCCACTCCTTCAACTCGTTCCAAAAAAATAGGATTCCGCGTAATAAGCTTTTGATATTCAGTAACCCCTGTTACAAAATAATCACAGAAATCCAAACATTTATCTATCCAGCCATGGGGTAGATCAGCAGCTACTCCTCCGATACGGAAATAATTATGCATCATTCGCATACCTGTGGCAGCTTCGAATAGATCATATACCAATTCTCTCTCTCTGAAAATGTAGAAGAAAGGAGTCTGCGCACCGATATCCGCCATAAAAGGGCCAAGCCATAATAAATGAGAAGCTATGCGACTCAATTCCAGCATAATGACTCTAATATAACTAGCTCTTTTAGGTACTTGAATATTTCCCAACTGTTCTGGTGCATTTACCGTTATTGCCTCTGTAAACATAGTAGCTAAATAATCCCAACGTGTTACATAAGGCAGATATTGTATAATTGTTCGATTTTCTGCAATTTTTTCCATTCCCCGGTGTAAATAACCCAATATGGGTTCACAGTCAATAACATCTTCACCATCTAGAGTAACGATGAGTCGAAGAACACCATGCATTGATGGGTGCTGAGGACCCATATTGACTATCATTAGATCTTTTCTTGTAGTTGGTACAGTCATATATTTTTTCTCCGATTCATTATTTCATGAATTGCTGAAAACAAAGTTCATCAAAATTAAAAATCTAAAAAATAGAATATTCAATATAAAAATATAATAAATCAAAGAATTCAAAATGAACTTTCAAATTAACTTAACGAGTTTTTCGCTCCCGAATATCCAATTGACTAATTAATTCTTTATAACGTACTCTATTTTTCTTTGACAAATAAGCCAGCAGACGTTGACGTTTTCCCAGAATTTTTCGTAAACCCCTCTGAGATAAATAATCTTTTCTGTGCAATTCTAAATGTAAAGTAAGTCTTCGTATCTTATTGGTGAAACTGAATATTTGAAATTCAACAGACCCCTTATTTTCTTCCTTTTCTTCTTGCGAAATAACCGGGATGAATGAATTTTTTACCATAAAATAAGGCTCCCTCCCCTTTTTTTTACAAATATGGATTTTACCGATCAGTAATAATAATATTCAAAAGTCGTTTGAATTTGTTATACACAACAATGAAATCTGAATTTTTTCATATACTTATACGTCTGTTTTTTTTTTTTTTTTATAAAATTGAATTCAATTAATGAATTCAATTAATCAACCCAATTTTCAATTTTTAGGATATGGATACAAAAAAAAGATGGATGATACATTTTGCACCAAAAACAGAGAATATTTTGAAAAGACTGCCAATTCATTTCTGATATGATAATCGGTATCATGTACCAGAATAGAATGTAATATAACACGTGTGTATATCTGCTTGTTTTCATATACCAGAACATATACGACACGCGATCCATAGGAAATGTGCCATCAACTAATTATCAAGCGTGGATACAGATGTATCCTTGACATGCTGAAACGACTACCATTATTAGTATCAAACCAATAGCGATTCATACAAGCTAAATCTTCTAATCGATAATTGGGCCAAAGAAATAATTTCAAATTAAGAAATTTATTTATATCTATATCAAGATGTCCTCCTTCGTTCAAAAAGGTAACATATTTACTAGCACTGTTACCATTGCAAAATACTGGATTTCTATCCACAATATTAAAATTCCCCGAATTTAAACAAATTCGAATTCTCAATTCTCTACGACGTTTAGGAGATAAAATATTATCAAGAACAAGCAAATCATAATGATTTTTGTCTCTAGTCCCAACCAACTTTTCATGTCGTGCAATGGATTTCTCAAGACCATTCATATCGACATGTCTTTTTTCTTGGCATCTTCGATTAGTTTGAGTTTGGTTTTTATTTTTCTGCACCCGCGAAATAGCTATGGTTTGATACATAAGAAACTGCCTATCCCATTTTATAGATAACCGAGCTGGTTCAATAATAAAAATTCCCCTTTTTATTAATTTTGAAAGAGTTAGAGTCTTCGAAATCGGCATTACATCCAGACTCATTTCGTCTCTTTGAATAGAGGCTATAGCAATTTCCTTTGGGTTTTTCAGTCTAAGCAGTAGACAATAGACTTTGACATTATTGATTATTTTTTTATTCCAAGGATTATCCCATCTTAATTGAAAAAGAAAATATCTTTTCAGGAAGAAATCTAATTCTGCTGCTATATTACTATTACTCGTAGATTTTTTTTTCTTTTTACGTTTTTGAATGTCTGATCCTCGATCAGAATCTTCTTTAACATTTTTTTTAACATCTTTTTGTTGTTTTGATGGATCTGATCCGGGATTCCCTTGTTTTTGTGTATCTGATCCAAAATTTTCTTGGACTGGCTTCTTTTTTTCTTCTTGATTTTGATTTTCTAATTCAAGAGAGTTTTCTTGATTAGATAATATAGGAAGATCCCTTTTTTCCTTTCTGTGAATTTTTTGTTTTTCACTAACGTTAGTATTTTCATTAAAATGAAAAAGAAGTAAATTCATTGGTATGGTCCACGGTTGAATTTTATATGCACCGTAAGGTGACACAAATTCTGGGAAAAACCAAAGTTCCAAATTCGATATAGGACAATTTATTATTTCTTCATTCATTTCCATCCAGTCAAAATAAGTTTTTGTTTGATTGGATGGGTTGATTTGTTTATGAATCGCGAGATAAAAAAAATCCTTTTTATCAATTTTCTCAATTATTTGATAAAAATTATTCCGAGTCTTAGTTTTTTTATTAATGTTGGCCTCGATATCCATATCGGTCCAGCACTCAATATCGATTTTTGTTCTAATACAAAAATGAAAAATTTTCCAATCAAAATATTTTCTATCCGGATTTCTATCCGTATTATAATCTTCTCTTAGATAATTATTAAGAGATATATCTCCCGGCAAATAAAATAGTTTAGGATTATATGTATTGTAATTACATGTGTTGTAAGTATAGAGAAATTCTTTTTCCCCATTTACTTGTAATGGTGATCTAGAAATATATGAATCCTTCTTATCTTCATAATTAATATATTTATGTGATAAACAATCATATTTATAGTTTTTAAATTGATCTTTTTGATTCAGTAATGAATCCACTGCATAATTAGAATTTTTTTGTTTCTCGTAATGAATTAATTGGTCTTTTTCATATAAATAAAAATTGGTTAAGTTTTTAGTTTGAACCATATAACTTTGATGGACTCTTTTTCGCCATTTTTGCGGTACTAATCGCGACCATCTAGTATGAGAAAAATCATATTGATAGTGATAATGTCCTCTTAACCAGTTTTTCCATTTATTCATTCTAAAATTGTGAAGTTTCTTATGTCTTGATTCCGAATGAAATATTCCTTGTGTTCCAAAGGAATCTTTTATTCTATCCTTAAGAAAAAGAAGTGTTCCACGATATTGAAGTACAGATCTCAAGCGATACTTGTTAAAAATTTTGGTTTGTGATAATTTGTAAAATACATATGCCTGTGGCAGAGAAGCAAGGTCACAAAAAATATGTGAATTTTTCTTATTAAAAAGTGACTTTTTTATAGTCGAAAAAAAATGAATTTTATTTGGATTTGTTTCATCAATTTCTTTTTGATTTGTTTTGGAACTATATTTAAAAAAATTTTTGTTTTTTGATTCAAGAATAAATTTTACATTGACTCTGATACTAGTTATGATACATAAAAGGCTTTCTATATATACCCTTTCAATAAAAAATTTCATAAAATAGTACCATTTGCGTATTAATCGGTTACTTTTTCTTTTTACTATTTGCCCAACAATTTTCGGCGATTCTAATCCCCTATCATCACAACTTTTTTCGTTAGAACTAATATCTCTATTTGGAATTAGAAATATATTTTTCTTGTCTTTTGCAATTTTTTCAATTTGATTTCTGATTATACTTGTCCTATCAGCCACATCTTTTATTTTTTTTGCTATCAGTGAATAATTTATCCAATCCGTGGATCTAATTCGAATGGGTGATTCATGAATAATCTGATTACTTATTTTATTTATATAAATAATTTTTTTTTTATTTGTACTCGATTCATCTATTTCTCTCAATCCAAATAATGGAATTTTACTTACTTTTGCAAGTTTTTTCATTATTATTTTTATAAATCGAAATAGTTTGATAATCCGTCGTGTTTTTTCTTTTGAAACCTTTATAAAAAATTTTGTTCTTTCTTTCAAAATTCTTAGAGCTAGAAAACATTTCTTTTTCACTTTTATAAGTTTTTTTTCAATTTCTTTCCAGACGGGTTCAAAAAAGGAAGGTCGTTTTCGGGGAGAACCAAAAGGTAGTTCAGCTTCCATTCCCCAAACTGTTAAAAAACAAAAATTCTCTGTTTTCCCTTTCTTTTTCATTGGATCCCTATGATTGAATTGTACTTTTGATCTGTGCCAAGGTTTCAGACAGAAAGGAAATAGGATCTTTATCTGAATACCGTCA